AAATTTAAATTTTAAAAGACTTTTTTTAGTTACAGAACACGAACAAGTAAGAATTGATTCAGAGGATCGAATCCAAATTTTAAAATTATTATTTAATGCAATTAGAACTGTTCCCAACGATAAAATGATTAAAAAAAAATCTATTGGAATAAAAGAAATTAATAAAAAAGTTCCTCGATGGTCATACAAATTAATCAACGATTTTGAACAACAGGAGGGGGAAACCGAAGAAACTGTGGTAGAGGATCATCAGATTCGTTCAAGAAAATCCAAACGTGTAGTGATTTTTACTGATAACCAACAAAATACTGATGCTTATACTAATACCAAAGAAACTAATAATACTGATCAAACAGGCGAAGTTGCTTTGATACGTTATTCCCAACAATCGGATTTTCGTCGAGACATAATCAAAGGCTCCATGCGCGCTCAAAGACGTAAAACAGTTACTTGGAAACTCTTTGAAGCAAATGCGAATTCCCCTCTTTTTTTGGACCGAATAGACAAATCTTTTTTTTTTTTTTTTGATATTTCTGAACGGATGAAAAAAATTTTTAAAAATTGGATGTGGAAAAACACAGAATTCACAATTTCGAATTATACAGAGAAAAAGACAAAAGAAAGCGCGAAAAAAAAAGAGGAGGACAAAAAAGAAGAAGACAAAAGAAAGGAGAAAGTGCGTATACAAATAGCGGAAGCCTGGGATAGTTTTTTACTTGCTCAAGTAATGAGAGGCTTTTTATTAGTAACCCAATCAATTCTTAGAAAATATATTATATTACCTTCATTGATAATAGCTAAAAATATCGTCCGTATACTATTATTTCAATTTCCGGAATGGTATGAGGACTTAAAGGATTGGAATAGAGAAATGCATGTTAAATGTACCTATAACGGCGTTCAATTATCAGAAAAAGAATTTCCAAAAAACTGGTTAACAGACGGCATTCAGATCAAGATCCTATTTCCTTTTCGTCTTAAACCTTGGCACAGATCTAAGTTACGAGCCCCTTATAATGATCCAATGAAAAAGCAAGGTCAAAAAAATGATTTTTGTTTTTTAACAATTTTTGGAATGGAAGCTGAACTACCTTTTGGTTCTCCCAGAAAAAAACTTTCATTTTTTGAACCGATTTTAAAAGAACTCAAAAAAAAAATTAAAAAATTGCAAAAGAAATGTTTTATAATTCTAGGAATTTTTAAAGAACAAACAAAATTGTTTCTAAATGTCTCAAAAAAACCAAAAAAATGGATCATTAAAAACATTCTGTTTATAAAAGAAATAATAAAAGAACTCTCAAAAATAAACCCAATTGTATTATTTGGATTAAGAGAAATAGAAGTATATGAATTGAGTGAAATTAAAAAAGATTCAATAATCAGTAATCGGATGATTCAGGAATCGTCCATTCAAATTAGATCTCAGGATTGGACAAATTATTCATTAACAGAAAAAAAAATGCAAGATCTGACTGATAGAATAAACACAATCATAAATCAAATAGAAAAAATTACAAAAGACAAGAAAAAGGGATTTATAAAAGACAAGAAAAAGGGATTTATAACTTCAGATAGAAATTTGAGTTCTAACAAAATAAGTTATGATGATAAAAGATTGGAATCACAAAAAAATATTTGGCAGATATTAAAAAGAGGAACTGCTCGATTAATCCGTAAATCCCATTATTTTATAATATTTTTCATTGAAAAGATATACATAGATATCTTTCTATCTATGATTAATATTCCTAGTATCAATACACAACTTTTTCTTGAATCAACAAAAAAAATTATTAATAAAAACATTAACAGTAATGAAGCAAATCAAGAAAGAATTAATAAAACAAATCAAAGTTTAATTAAATTTATTTCGATTATAAAAGAGTCACTTTCTAATACTAATATTAGTCTTAGTCAAAAAAATTCAAAGACTTTTTTTGACTTATCTTACTTTTCACAAGCATATGTATTTTACAAATTATCACAAACCCAACTTATTAAGTTAGAGAAATTGAAATCCGTATTTCAATATAATGGAACCCCCCTTTTTCTTAAGAATGAAATAAAGGATTTTTTTGTTATAAGACAAGAACTATTTCATTCCGAATTAAGACCTAAGAATCTTCGCAATTCTGGAATGAATCAATGGACAAATTGGTTAAGGAGTCATTATCAATATCAATGTGATGTATCTCAAATTAAATGGTCTAGAGTAGTACCACAAAAATGGCGAAATATATTGAACTGTATAGCTCAAAATAAAGATTTATATAAAGATTTGTGTGATTTATATGAAAAAGATGAATTAATTAACTACGAAAAAAAAACAAAAATGGAAACAGATTTATTATTGAATCAAAAGGATAATTTTAAAAAACAATATAGATATGATCTTTTAGCATATAAATCTATAAATTCTGAAACTAAGAAGTACTCTTCAATTTATGGATCACCATTACAAGTAAAAACTAACCAAGATATTTTTTATAATTACAACACGCATAAACAAAAATCATTTAATATGGTAGAAGATGATATTCGAGATATGGATAAAAATACGGATAGAAAATTTTTTGATTGGAGAGTTCTCGATTTTTGTCTTAAAACGAAGGTCGATATTGAGGCCTGGATCAATATTGATACTGACACTAACAGTAATAAATATACTAAGACTAGGGTTAATAAGTATCAAATAATTGATAAAATCAATAATAAGGGTCTTTTTTATCTCACACTTCAGCAAGATCAAAAAATCAACCTATCCAATCAAAAACCCCTTTTGGATTGGATGGGAATGAATGAAGAAATACTAAGCCGTCCCATATCAAATCTGGAACTTTGGTTCTTGCCAGAATTTGTGAGACTTTATAATACGTATAAAATGAAACCGTGGGTTATACCAATTAAATTACTACTTTTTAATTCTAATATAAAAAAAAATGCTAGTGAAAACAAAAGCATCACTGGAAATAAAAAAAGAGATCCTTTTATATCAATATCGTCGAATGAAAAAAAATCTCTTGAATTAGAAAACCGAAATCAAGGAGAAAAAGAATCCACGGGCCAAGCAGATCTTAAATCAGCTCTTTCAAACCAAGAAAAAGATGTTGAAGAAGATTATACGGGATCGGACATGAAAAAACATAGAAATAAAAAGCAATACAAGATCAATACAAAAGCGGAGTTTGATTTCTTCCTAAAAAGGTATTTGTATTTTCAATTGAGATGGGATGATTCTTTAAATAAAAAAATAATCAATAACATCAACGTATATTGCCTCCTGCTTAGACTGATAAATCCAAGAGAAATTACTATATCCTCTATTCAAAGGGGCGAAATGAGTCTGGATATTTTGACGATTCAGAAAGATGTAACTCTTACAGAATTTATTAAAAGGGGATTTTTGATTATTGAACCAATTCGTCTAGCTATAAAAAATGATGGAAAATTTATTATGTATCAAACCCTCGGTATTTCATTAGTTCATAAAAGTAAACATCAAATAAATCAAAGATACCGAGAAAAAAAACATGTTGATAAGAATTCTGATGAAGTCATTACAAAACATCAAAAGATGACTGGAAATAGATATAAAAAAAATTATGATTTGTTTGTTCCTGAAAATATTTTATCGCCTAGACGTCGTAGAGAATTGCGAATTCTAATTTGTTTAAATTCTAAGAATAGACATAGAAAGGCATCTTTTTGTAATGGGAATGAGGTAAACAGTCAAGTTGTGGATAAAAGCAAAAAATATAAAAAAAAACTTATAAAATTAAAGCTATTTCTTTGGCCCAATTATCGATTAGAAGATTTAGCTTGTATGAATCGTTATTGGTTTAATACCAATAATGGCAGTTGTTTCAGTATGGTAAGGATACATATGTATCCCCGATTGAAAATTCATTAATAGTACATTTTTCCTATATTTCCCATACCATATCTGGTCTATGACGACAAAGAGATGCACGCATACATTGTCTTACATTCCATTCTGATACATGATACTAATTCAATGACATATCAATTAGATCTAGAATGAACAAAATTTTCTTATTTTAGGTCTAAACTTTTATCTTTTGTGAGTGAAGAAACCAACCATACTTTTGTATCCCCTTTCAAATCCAATTTTAAAATGAAAATAGGATTGAGTAAGTTTTATTAAATTAAAAAAATTAGAAATTAATAACGAAATACAAATTTTTGTATATACCAAATAAAAATTAGGGGCATTATTATTACTGATCAATAAAGATATCTATCAATAAAAAATATCTTAAAATAAAAAGAGGGGGGGGGGGAGAGAAAATTTCAGTTTATGGTAAAAAATTCATTCATCTCAGTTATTTCACAAGAAGAAAAAGACGAAAACAGAGGATCTGTTGAATTTCAAATAGTTAGTTTCACCAATAGGATACGAAGACTTACTTCACATTTACAATTACACAAAAAAGACTATTTATCTCAGAGAGGTTTACGTAAAATTCTGGGAAAACGCCAACGATTACTGTCTTATTTGTCAAAGAAAAATAGAATATGTTATAAAGAATTAATTAATCGGTTGGATATTCGGGAGTCAAAAACTCGTTAATTTTATTTTTATAAAGGCATTTTGAATTATTTGATTTATTAGATCTTGAATTTTAATGAACTTTTTTCGTTTTCAGCAATTCATGAAAGAATGAATCGAGGAAAAACCTATGAATATACCGGCTACAAGAAAAGACCTCATGATAGTCAATATGGGCCCCCACCACCCATCAATGCATGGTGTTCTTCGACTCATCATTACTCTAGATGGTGAAGATGTTATTGACTGTGAACCAATATTGGGTTATTTACACCGAGGAATGGAAAAAATTGCGGAAAATCGAACAATTATACAATATTTGCCTTATGTAACACGGTGGGATTATTTAGCTACTATGTTCACAGAAGCAATAACTGTAAACGGACCGGAACAGTTGGGAAATATTCAAGTACCTAAAAGAGCCAGCTATATCAGAATAATTATGTTGGAGTTGAGTCGTATAGCTTCTCATCTGTTATGGCTCGGTCCTTTTATGGCGGATATTGGTGCACAAACCCCCTTTTTCTATATTTTCAGAGAAAGAGAATTAGTATATGATCTATTCGAAGCTGCCACCGGTATGAGAATGATGCATAATTATTTTCGTATCGGAGGAGTAGCGGCCGATCTACCTCATGGCTGGATAGATAAATGTTTGGATTTCTGCGATTATTTTTTAACAAGAGTTGCTGAATATCAAAAACTTATTACACGAAATCCTATTTTTTTAGAACGAGTCGAGGGAGTAGGCATTATTGGTAGAGAGGAAGTAATAAATTGGGGTTTATCGGGACCAATGCTGCGAGCTTCCGGAATACAATGGGATCTTCGTAAAGTTGATCATTATGAATGTTACGACGAATTTGATTGGGAAGTACAGTGGCAAAAAGAAGGAGATTCATTGGCTCGTTATCTAGTCCGAATTGGTGAAATGATAGAATCCGTAAAAATTATTCAACAGGCCCTGGAAGGAATTCCAGGGGGACCCTATGAGAATTTAGAAATACGATACTTTGATAGAGAAAGGAATCCGGAATGGAATGATTTTGAATATCGATTTATTAGTAAAAAGCCGTCTCCTACATTTGAATTGCCGAAACAAGAACTTTATGTGAGAGTAGAAGCCCCAAAGGGAGAATTGGGAATTTTTCTCATAGGGGATCAGAGTGGTTTTCCTTGGAGATGGAAAATCCGCCCGCCGGGTTTTATCAATTTGCAAATTCTTCCGCGGTTAGTTAAAAGAATGAAATTGGCTGATATTATGACGATACTAGGTAGTATAGATATCATTATGGGAGAAGTTGATCGTTGAAATGATAATTGATACACCGGAAGTACAAGATATCGATTCTTTTTCTAGATTAGAATTTTTAAAAGAGGTTTATGGAATTCTATGGGTTCTTGTTCCTATTTTGACTCTTGTAGTGGGAATCACAATAGGCGTACTGGTAATTGTATGGTTAGAAAGAGAAATATCGGCAGGGATACAACAACGTATTGGACCTGAATACGCCGGCCCTTTGGGAGTTCTTCAAGCTCTAGCAGATGGGACAAAACTACTTTTCAAAGAAAATCTTTTTCCATCTAGGGGGGATACTCGTTTATTCAGTATCGGGCCATCCATAGCAGTCATATCAATTTTAGTAAGCTATTCAGTAGTTCCTTTTGGATATCACCTTGTTTTAGCGGATCTCAATATCGGTGTTTTTTTATGGATTGCCATTTCCAGTATTGCTCCGATTGGACTTCTTATGTCGGGATACGGGTCAAATAATAAATATTCCTTTTTAGGCGGTCTACGAGCTGCTGCTCAATCGATTAGTTATGAAATACCATTAACTTTATGTGTGTTATCAATATCTCTACGTGCGATTCGTTGATATATAGACATAAACTTTTCTCTATTCCTTCCTTTCAAGGAAAGGGTTGGAATGGGTTGAGTAGATATCTTAATTTTTTTTTTATTCATTATTCGGGTTGATGAACTAAATCAAATAGTTAGATGAGTGAAAGAAAACAGCTTATATATAAATTCGCAGTAAAAAGATTGATTCTCATTTTCTATGTATAAGAGTTAGAGAGTTAAGCGGAAATAAACATAAACAGAAGAGACCGTTTCCCCCAAGATTGGTTGATTAGTCATCCTGACTTGAAGCGGGTTCAAAAGATCAACCGTATTGAGTTTTCACTATAATTTTTATGTATTAGCATAACGGGGGATTGAGCAAAAACGAGTGGATGGTTAGAAACACGAACATATGTAAAGGATTAGTAATGGAGATTATGTAAATTCTCCAAAAGGACATTTTTACATAATATACAAACAAAGAATACTAATTGGGGCTTTAAGTTGGTAGAAATGATCAGGCAGTACTCCCCATGACACGATTCCAATCCAGAGTATACTCCTATCCACCGATTTAATAAATAACTATTCGAAACGAAATAATCCTTTACTTTATTTTGAAAGCCCTCTTTTTCTCAGAAATAGAAAGAAGAATAGGAACGAAAAAAAAAAAAAAAAGATATACTTTTTTTATTCTTTGTTACTTTTATTCTTTCCCATATACATATTAATAGATATATAATTTGTGTCATAATTCATTAATTAATATAATATAGAATTTTTTTTTTTCGTACGTGAAACCAACGGGTTATTGATATTTTTACAAGAAGTATTTTATTGAACAGTTAAGTTATTACTGAACAAAGAAGAATTGAAATTATTATTGAAATTATTAAATTAAAGAAAGGATGAGATCAATTCAGAAGTACTTTTTTTATTTAATTTTGAATTAAAATAATTATAACAGACAGAATTCAATTGGTCTAATTTGGGACCGGCCGATAGTTATCCATCCTACAAACATATCAAGATTCAAAAAAGAATACTGACGCGGTCCCTATATTTATTTCTGGCCTTCAAGGAGCCGTATGAGGTGAAAATCTCATGTACGGTTCTGTAATAGCGATGGTAACAGTGATGGTATCACCGACTATAATTATCTAACAGTTCAAGTACAATTGATATTGTTGAGGCGCAATCAAAATATGGTTTTTGGGGATGGAATTTGTGGCGTCAGCCTATAGGGTTTATCATTTTTATTATTTCTTCCCTAGCAGAATGTGAGAGATTACCTTTTGATTTACCAGAAGCAGAAGAAGAGTTAGTAGCAGGTTATCAAACCGAATACTCGGGTATAAAATTTGGGTTATTTTATGTTGCTTCCTATCTAAACCTATTGGTTTCTTCATTATTTGTAACAGTTCTTTACTTGGGAGGTTGGAATATATCTATTCCGGACATATATGTTTCTGAGCTTTTTGAAATAAATAAAACATGTGGAGTTTTTGGAGCGATAATTGGTATCTTTATTACATTAGCTAAAACTTATTTGTTCTTGTTCATTCCTATCACAACAAGATGGACTTTACCGAGGCTAAGAATGGACCAACTATTGAATCTTGGATGGAAATTTCTTTTACCTATTTCTCTCGGTAATCTATTATTAACAACTTCTTTCCAACTCTTTTCACTGTAAAGTAACATTCTATATTCACAACGTGTCTCAAACAAGAGAAATAAACAAACATAAAACTATTCATATATATATTAACGATATGTTCTCTATGGTAACTGGGTTCATGAATTATGGTCAACAAACAGTACGAGCTGCAAGGTACATTGGTCAAAGTTTCATGATTACTTTATCCCACGCAAATCGTTTACCCGTAACTATTCAATATCCTTATGAAAAATCAATCACCGCGGAGCGTTTCCGCGGTCGAATCCATTTTGAATTTGATAAATGTATTGCTTGTGAAGTATGCGTTCGTGTATGTCCTATAGATCTACCCGTTGTTGATTGGAAATTGGAAACTGATATTCGCAAGAAACGGCTGCTTAATTACAGTATTGATTTCGGAGTCTGTATATTTTGTGGTAATTGCGTTGAGTATTGTCCAACGAATTGTTTATCAATGACTGAAGAATATGAACTTTCTACTTATGATCGTCACGAATTGAATTATAATCAAATTGCTTTGGGTCGTTTACCAATGTCAGTAATTGATGATTATACAATTCGAACAATTTTGAATTCGCCTCAAATAAATAAGTAAATCTCTTATTAACGAATAATTTAGAATTACTTTACTAATAACTAATATAGAAGGAATTTAGGTTTCTTTCGTGTTGTTTGGTCAATAACTACAAATACCAACTATTGATTGGTTGGTAAGAAACGCGTCTTAATTTGGATTGAAAATCCATTAATTAATATATCCATAATTGTTTTAAAATATATCGTTTAGAATTAGAACGACTCTTTCAGATAAAGAATGAAATTAGTCCAATAATAGTACTCACATTTATTCATATCCCTTAGTATTTATTTACTTAGGATTAAATTAGGAATTGCTCAAAAATCATAAAAAAAAAAAAAAAAATTTCTGGTTGGGTCTCAATAAGGTCATGAAAAACATTTCTATTTATTTATCTCTTATTTTACATATAATGGATTTGCCCGGACCAATACATGATTTTCTTTTAGTCTTTCTGGGATCGGTTCTTATACTAGGAGGTATGGGGGTGGTATTATTTACCAACCCCATTTATTCTGCCTTTTCATTGGGAATGGTTCTTGTTTGTATATCCTTATTCTATATTCTATTAAACTCTTATTTTGTAGCTGCTGCACAACTCCTTATTTACGTGGGAGCTATAAATGTTTTAATCGTATTTGCTGTGATGTTCATGAATGGTTCAGAATATTACAAAGATTTGAATCTTTGGACCATTGGGGATGTGGTTACTTTGCCAGTTTGTACAAGTATTTTTGTTTTACTCATGATTATTATTACGGATACGTCATGGTACGGAATTATTTGGACTACAAGATCAAACCAGATTATAGAGCAAGATTTGATAAGTAATAGTCAACAAATTGGAATTCATTTATCAACAGATTTTTTTCTTCCATTTGAATTCGTTTCGATAATTCTTTTAGCCGCTTTGATAGGTGCAATTGCCGTAGCGCGACAGTAAAAAATTTATAGAATTAGCAATGCACATTAAACTCTGTTCGGTTTTATTACATTACATTTATTTCCCTTTAATTAAAGATTGTTTATGTCTAAAATAGAAATTATTCAATCTATTCTATTAATAATAGAAAATCTGCCTTTGTTCCGTACTTTTTTTTATTCTAGTCAATTGAATCTGTTGAATTGTTGTTCAGTTCATATTGAAATGAATCGAAATTGATAAGGAGTTGGTCAATGATGCTCGAACATGTACTTGTTTTGAGTGCCTACTTATTTTCTATCGGTATCTATGGATTGATCACGAGCCGGAATATGGTTAGAGCCCTTATGTGTCTTGAACTTATACTGAATGCGGTTAATATGAATTTCGTAACATTTTCTGATTTTTTTGACAGTCGCCAATTAAAAGGAAATATTTTCTCAATTTTTGTTATAGCTATTGCAGCCGCTGAAGCAGCTATTGGCCCGGCTATTGTTTCATCAATTTATCGTAACAGAAAATCAACTCGTATCAATCAATCGAATTTGTTGAATAAGTAGTATTAATCATATAAATTCTAATATTCATAAATTAGAATTACCATGACCATACATTAACGTAATAATACATGTTTTCAAAAATGTAAGAAATTAAAGTATCTTGGCTCTATCGCATGAGTCAATCCAGAAGTAGATTGATTAGAAAAATTATGATAAATTATTGATTCATCTGGTGTCTAAATATATGATTCATTTACAAGTTTACTAGATCGAAACTTTCTGACATTCAAAAATTTATAGATCCAAATGTCACATTCAGTAAAGATTTATGATACGTGTATAGGGTGTACTCAATGCGTGCGCGCCTGCCCAACGGATGTATTAGAAATGATACCTTGGGACGGGTGTAAAGCTAAGCAAATTGCTTCTGCTCCAAGAACAGAGGACTGTGTTGGTTGTAAGAGATGTGAATCCGCCTGTCCGACAGATTTCTTGAGTGTTCGAGTTTATTTATGGCATGAAACAACTCGAAGTATGGGTCTGGCTTATTAATACGTTCCAGAAAACCCTACTTGAATACATTTGATTTTTTTACCTTTACCGACAAAAACCCGCGCTCAAAAACTATTTATTTTGAGCACGGGTTTTTCTGGTCCAAGTTTATCTTGTTTTTACCATGAATAATTTTCCTTGGTTAACGCTAGTTGTAGTTTTGCCAATATTCGCGGGTTCCTTAATTTTCTTTCTCCCTCATAGAGGAAATAAGAAAATGCGGTGGTATACTATAGGTATATGCATAATAGAACTCCTTCTAACAACCTATGCATTCGGTTATCGTTTCCAATTGGATGATCCATTAATGCAACTGACAGAGGATTATAAATGGATCGATTTTTTTGATTTTTACTGGAGATTGGGAATAGATGGAATTTCTATAGGACCCATTTTACTGACAGGATTTATCACAACTTTAGCTACTTTAGCGGCTCGGCCGATTACTCGAGATTCCCGACTATTCCATTTTCTGATGTTAGCAATGTATAGCGGTCAAATAGGACCATTTTCTTCTCGAGACCTTTTACTTTTTTTCATCATGTGGGAGTTAGAATTAATTCCAGTTTATCTACTTCTATCCATGTGGGGGGGAAAGAAACGTTTGTATTCAGCTACAAAATTTATTTTGTACACTGCAGGAAGTTCCGTTTTTTTATTAATGGGAGTTTTGGGTATTGGTTTATATGGTTCCAATGAACCAACATTAAATTTTGAAACATCAGCTAATCAATCGTATCCTGTAGCACTGGAAATAATATTCTATATTGGATTTCTTATTGCTTTTGCTGTCAAATCACCGATCATACCCTTACATACATGGTTACCAGACACCCATGGAGAGGCACATTACAGTACTTGTATGCTTTTAGCCGGAATCTTATTAAAAATGGGAGCGTATGGATTGGTTCGGATCAATATGGAATTATTACCCCACGCCCATTCTATATTCTCTCCCTGGTTGATTATAGTAGGCACAATTCAAATAATCTATGCAGCTTCAACATCTCCCGGTCAGCGTAATTTAAAAAAAAGAATAGCCTACTCTTCTGTATCTCATATGGGTTTCATAATTATAGGAATTGGTTCTATAAGCGATACGGGACTCAACGGAGCCATTTTACAAATAATCTCTCACGGATTTATTGGCGCTGCGCTTTTTTTCTTGGCCGGAACGAGTTATGATAGAATACGTCTTGTTTATCTCGACGAAATGGGCGGAATGGCTATCGCAATTCCAAAAATATTCACGACTTTCAGTATCTTATCAATGGCTTCTCTTGCATTACCGGGCATGAGCGGTTTTGTTGCCGAATTGTTAGTTTTTTTTGGAATACTTACTAGTCAAAAATATCTTTTAATGACAAAAATATTAATTACTTTTGTAATGGCAATTGGAATGATATTAACTCCTATTTATTCATTATCTATGTTACGCCAGATGTTCTATGGATACAAGCTTTTTAATGCCCCAAACTCTTATTTTTTTGATTCTGGACCGCGAGAATTATTTGTTTCGATCTCTATCCTTTTACCTGTAATAGGTATTGGTGTTTATCCCGATTTCGTTTTATCATTATCAGTTGACAAGGTCGAAGCTATTATATCCAATTATTTTTTTCGATAGTTTTTGTGAGTAAACCAAAAAATGAAACCGAAATCCCATGATTTTAAAAATGGTTGATTGTACAATAAAAAAATGAGTCTTTTATATTCTTTTAAGTAAAATAAAAAAATTGGAATTCTATTATAACTAGATATCTTTTGAATTTGTGAGAACCGTTTGAATCAAGTAATGGAAATGATTCAAATGGTTCTTGATTGTTTACATGAAGTTTTCGTATATATACCTGTATGACGTCCTATGTTTATATTCGTCAAGTCTTTTATTCAATTAGATGTTAATGTAAATGAACCATAACTATGCAACCCTATTCCTAATAGATTAACCCCAAAATAGCATATCCAAATTATAAGAAAGCCCATTGAGGCCACAATTGCAGAATTTACACTTTCAAAATTTTTATTTGTTCTAATATGTAAATAAATAGCGAATATGGTCCAAGTAATAAATGCCCAAGTTTCCTTTGGATCCCAATTCCAATATGATCCCCATGCTTCATTAGCCCATACTGCTCCCGAAAGAATACCTACGGTTAAAAGGATAAACCCTAGACTAATAATACGATAACTCCAACGATCCAATTGTTGAATCAATTGATACCTGTAATAATTTTGAGACGAAATAAAAGAAGTGCTTCGTAAGACATTGTTTCTTTCGTTCACGTATTGAATCTCACTAAAGTAAACTGACTCATTTTCTAAATTATTGCTTTTACTAAAAATCCTTATGAATTTTCGAAATGTAATGACTAGAAGAGCTAGTGATAATAATGATCCACACAAAAGAGCTGCATAGCTCAATACCATCATACTTACGTGCATCATTAACCAATGGGATTGGAGAGCAGGTACTAATATCGCGGATTGATGCATTTCAGTTAAAAGACCCGAAGTAGCAAAACCTTGAGTAAAAATAGCACTTGGCGCGGTTATTGCGCTTAAATGGTTTTTATGTTTTTTAAAATATGGAATAATATGAATAAAGGAAAAACTCCACGAAAGAAAAATAAATGATTCATATAAATCACTTAATGGTAAATGCCTCAAATACATCCAACGAGTAACTAATAATCCTGTTATGCAGAAAAAAGTAGCTATCATCCCCCTTTCTGACGAATCATCTAGTCCTACGATTTCATCGACTAATAAAATTATCAAATGAATTGTAATTACAATTGAAACGATCGAAAAGGATATATGAGTTAATATATGCTCTAAAGTTGAAAATATCATAAAAATTATTAAATTAATAAAGGCGTCCCTCAATTATAGGAATTGAAATCGGGAATTGAATTCATTATAGGACTTACTCTATGCCATGCCGCCACTCGGACTCGAACCGAGATGCTCTAGCACTGCTTCCTAAGAGCAGCGTGTCTACCGATTTCACCATAGCGGCTTATTCGAAATCATAATAACCTATTTTTATTCAATCGTCGAGCTTGAAGGAGTTAATTCAATCCAATATTTTTTTTAGGAAACCGTTCAAATTGATGAATAAAAACTTGTTTAAAAATTAGGGATTAAAACGTTTCCGTTAACGTTAATAATATTGATTTTTCTTATTATTATATTTTTATTTAGTTATCTTATTATTATCTTTTTATTTAGTTATTTAGTATTTTAGGATGTCAATTTTATTTAACTGAACTAACAATGTATTTTTTCGTAGGCTATTACTTTATGCTCTCCTAAAACTAAAATGTAACAGTTGTAACTAGATAATTTTTACTTCAATCCCTGGATATAAGTAAAAAAAATGTTCTGCCTCGTTTGCATTTTTTAATGATTAATTTCTTTTATCATTTATTTTATTAATCTAAAATAAAAAATTCATTTTATCGATTAATAAAAAAATAGAATTTTTATATAACACAATTTTAATTTTTATATAACACAATTTTAGCGATACACTCAAAAGATTTATGTAAATATTTGCATAGTTAGGTTGCGTTAGGATTTTTTGTTGTGTAGAGAATTTGCGTTAAGATTTAGCAAACCCATTAAGTTAGGTATTTGGGGTGGTCGTATTAATCATATAAAAAAATTTCGTATAGAAATTGTACCGTACTTCAAAATATTTTCTAAATTTTTTAATTAATATACATATATTATATCTTGATCGATCTTCCAATCGAAACATAGGATCTAAAATAGATCACTCAAAATTGGCGCATTCGTCATATAACTACCTAAAAATGTAAACGGGGCTTTTATTAATTTAATTGGGTTTAAGGAATTTATATAGTGATAATAATTTCTAAAACCCAAAATAATGGTTTAAAAGATTATAAAAAACATTTTAAACTTAATCAATTAGTTTCAACGACCTCTTCTTTATAATATAAAATCAAAAATATAACTAAAAAAAAATTCTTTTTATTATTGAGTAAGGGCGATGGGGAAAGTGATAATCCCCATCCGGAAAATGATAAAACATACTAAAATGAAAGGCGAAACCTTGCGCTTGCGTTTACCCCTTTTTCAAACAAAAAAGTACCATTCATTTTTAGAATTCAGTAGACAACAGAATTCTTATCTATATCAGAAACGAAAGAAAAATTTGGCTTCAAATTAAAGTAAAACAAATTCAATTTTATATTCGTTTAAATTAAAACATTATGAGACTAATTCTTTTTTATTTTTTTTATTTTTAATGTATATTGTTTATATTGTAATTTATCTTATATATTAATATTTATTCTTTTACTATACTATTATGATGTTAATATTAATTATATTTTACTATACTATTATGATGTTAATATTAATTATAATTGATAAATATTATTATAATTGATAAATATTATTTATCATTTTTATAACTTATAAATCTTATAAATAAACTATAAACAAAATTATATCACTTTATTAGTTATTAGAACGATTCAGATTATTTATTTCTTACACAAAAAAAACTTTTAGAACTCCCGGTAGAAAGAGATTTCGCTAACGAAAAAGCTTTCAATGCTGCCCTATATCCCTTCCTTTTCCAAATATTTTTACGAATACGCTTTTTTGAAATAGAGGTGCGCTTTTTTGGAACTGCCATTAAAAAGTTATAATAGGTTTTTCGGTTGGATGTGAAAGACATCTATTGTTCAAAATCAATTGTTCTTTACTATTCTCTATCTATTTTTTCTCTAAATTAGACTCCAAAAAAAAAGGGGGAGGGGGGGGGGGGTAAAAATCACATAAAATATTAATAAGAACGATAAGGTACACTATGCCAAATAGATTGAAGTTGATAAAATAAAAAAAAAAAAATAATAAAAAAAAAAAAAGAAAGATTGTCCGTTTCGTTTTCTTTCTATTTTCGTCGTGTTACATTTATACATGTAATAAAAAAACCTAAAAGTTTAATAACCCAACCCTTCTCCCGCTTAATTAAAAAATAAAAAAACTTTAATAATTTTTTCTATTATATTAATTAATTTAATATTAATTTAATTCTTCAAGCTCGAAGAAAGAGTCCACAAAATTTTAATTATCAAATGAGACTAGTAGTTAATCTGTTAAAGGATACAAAATACATAATTTAAAGGCATTTTATTTGCCCCCCTTTTTTTTTCCGTAAAATTAAAGTGTTGGATATCATAGCATTTCCTACAAATAGCTTTTATTGTAATGTAAGACAAACAATTAGTTACAAAACAAATTGGTTAATGATTCTAAATAACCGAATTACAATAAATAGTTTTAGTTATGGGCTTTATGATTCATATCAAATACTGTTTTTGGTATAATTATTTATCCTTGTTCTATAGATATAAAAAAATTATTGTAATACGTAATAATTAAAATGAAAATTAGAATTTTCATTTTTTATCTTCATAAAATTTTATTTAAAAATTTGAATTTAATATTTCAGTATTAATAAATTTAATATTTCAGTATTAATAAATTTAATATTTCAGTATTAATAAAATTAAATACGGATTTTTTTTTCACTAGTGACTTATTTATATCATTTGACCAATTAGAACCTCTTAATTTTAAATATTTGAAGTAGTTTGGAAAGATTCAGAATAATTAAGGCTAGAAAATTCTATTTAAGTTTTATTTTATATATCTTAATTTTTTTTATTAACCGACCCCTTTCAAAAGAAAAGAAATAAGAACCGGTGACTCAGAAACAATTAATTAAGATAAAATTTTTTTTTTTTTTTTTTTATGGAATATACATATCAATATTCATGGATTATACCTTTCATTCCACTTCCAGTTCCTATCTTAATTGGAACTGGACTTCTACTTTTTCCAACGGCAACAAAAAATCTTCGCCGTATGTGGGCTTTTCCTAGTGTTTTATTATTAAGTATAGTTATGGTTTTTTCAGCCCTTTTTTCTATTCAGCAAATAAATAAAAATTCTGTCTATCAATATGTATGGTCTTGGACCATCAATAATGATTTTTCTTTAGAATTTGGCTGCTTGGTTGATCCACTTACTTCTATTATGTCGATATTAATCACTACTGTTGGAATTATGGTTCTTATTTATAGTGACAATTATATGTCTCATGATCAGGGATATTTGAGATTTTTTGCTTATATGAGTTTTTCCAATACTTCAATGTTGGGATTAGTTACTAGTTCTAATTTGATACAAATTTATATTTTTTGGGAATTAGTTGGAGTGTGTTCTTATCTATTAATAGGTTTTTGGTTCACACGACCCAGTGCCGCGAATGCTTGTCAAAAAGCGTTTGTAACTAATCGTGTCGGGGATTTTGGTTTATTATTAGGAATTTTGGGTTTTTATTGGATAACAGGTAGTTTCGAATTTCGGGATTTGTTTGAAATATTCAATAACTTGGTTTATAATAATGAAGTTAATTTTTTATTTGTTACTTTATGCGCCTCCCTATTATTTGCCGGCGCTGTTGCTAAATCCGCCCAATTTCCCCTTCATGTATGGTTACCTGATGCCATGGAAGGGCCTACCCCCATTTCGGCTCTTATACATGCCGCTACTATGGTAGCAGCAGGAATTTTTCTTGTAGCTCGGCTTCTTCCTCTTTTCATAGTTATACCTTACATTCTAAATCAAATAGCTTTGATAGGTATAATAACATTATTTTTAGGAGCCACTTTAGCTCTTGCTCAAAAAGATATTAAGAAAAGCTTAGCTTATTCTACAATGTCTCAATTGGGTTATATGATGTTAGCTCTAGGTATGGGGTCTTATCGAGCTGCTTTATTTCATTTGATTACTCATGCTTATTCG